AATATTCGCAATATAACTAGGAAGACGTTTCAAATACCACACATGAGTCACTGGACATGTCAGTTTGACGTATCCCATTTGGTACCTTCGTATCCGAGAATCAACAAATTCCACTCCGCATTCTTCACAAAATTTCGGGTCTTCTTTTTCAGTCCCAATCCCTCGGTAATTTCCACAAGCACAAATCCCACTTTTTATGGGTCCGAAAATTCTTTCACAAAACAATCCATCTTTCTCCGGTTTATTAGTTTTATAATGAAAAGTATAGGGTTTTGTCACCTCTCCGACTATCTCTCCATTGGGTAAAATTTTTTTTGCCCAAGCCATGATTTGTTGAGGGGAAACTGGTCCAATTCGAAGTTGTTGATGTTTATACTGGTCGATCATAGAATAGAAATTCTGATTCATTGAGATCAAGCTTCCTTCCTGTCCATCTGAAAGTTCTTTTCAGATACAAGGAAATGATTCAGTTCCAGGGACAAAGATCGTAGTTCTCGAACGAGCAATCGAAAAGATTCTGGAGCACCCTCTGGATTAGGTACTGTTGCTCCAATAATCGTAGCACCAAGTACTTCCTGACGAGCTCTAATATGATCAGATTTATAAGTAAGCATCTCTTGTAAAATATGAGCAACACCAAATCCCTCTAGAGCCCAAACTTCCATTTCTCCTACTCTTTGTCCCCCTTGTTTGGCCCTCCCTCTAAGGGGTTGTTGTGTAACAAGTGCGTAATGCCCACTGGAACGTCCATGGATTTTATCATCAACTTGATGAATTAATTTTAGGATATAGGACTTTCCTATTAGAACAGGTTGTTCAAAAAGATCTCCCGTTCTTCCATCAAATATTCTGCTTTTTCCCGGATATTCGGGTTCAAATACCCATGGATTTTTTGTTTTCTTACTGGCTTCATATAATTCAGAAAACACTAGTTTTCTTGAGGCCTCTTGCTCATATCTCTCATCAAAAGGTCCTATTCTATAATGTTTATTTAGCAGATCCCCCGCTAACCCGAGCGAACATTCAAATATCTGTCCCACATTCATTCGTGAGGGGACTCCTAATGGGTTGAATACCATATCAACGGGCGTTCCATCTTGCAAATAGGGCATATCTTGTCTAGACAAAATCTTAGAAATTATACCCTTATTCCCATGCCTTCCAGCTACTTTATCACCTACTTTGATTTCACGTTTCTGTGAAATATATACACGAATCTTTTCTGGATTAGAATTGGAAACTCCCTTTATATGGATCCATCTCACATCAATAACTCGACCCCTTCCTCCTATAGGTAGTCTTAGAGAAGTTTCTTTTGATGTGGATACCTGAATACCAAGTATAGCTCGTAATAATCTATCCTCCGGAGCATATGACGATTCGCTCGCTGTCTGAGGTGTTAATTTACCTACTAAGATATCACCTGTTTCTATCCAAGATCCCAGCATCACAATTCCATTTCTGTCTAAATTTCGGAGTAAATGAGCCTCTAAATGCGGGATATCCTTAGTGATTCTTTCAGGACCTTGGCTTGTTACATGAGTCTGAATTTCATATTTACGGATGTGAAAAGAAGTATAAATATCTTCATAGACCAGACGTTCGCTAATTAGTACTGCATCTTCAAAATTGTAACCTTCCCATGGCATATAAGCTACTAATACATTTTTTCCTAAAGCGAGTTCCCCACCAGCTGTAGCCGCACCGTCCGCTAGAATTTGTCCCTTTTTAATGTATTTACCCCGCTGAACCTGAGTTTTTTGATGCATACAAGTATTTTTGTTGGAACGTTGATACATAACTAAAGGAATGCTTATAGTATCCCCATTACTTGAGAAAATGATCTTTTGAGTATCAGTATAAATGATTTTTCCCTTGCGTTCGGCTATAGCTGAAATCCTCGAATCTAGAGCCGTTTGGCCTTCCAACCCAGTTCCAACAATGCACTTCTCGGACCGAGAAAGGGGAACTGCTTGGCGCTGCATATTAGAACTCATTAAAGCTCGATTCGCATCATTATGCTCGATAAAAGGAATGAGGGAAGCTCCAATAGAAAAATATTGGAAAGGAAAAATGCTTCTAAGATGAATCTCTTCCCATGCAATAGTCAGGAATTCTTGACGATATCGAGCTGGAACAACCTGTTGTTCTTGAATACCCCGATTCAAGGCCAAAGAATTTCCTGCTGCTACCATATAATATTCATCTCTATTTGGTGATAAATAAACCATCTGTGCATTTTTTGATCTATCAGATAATTCATAAAACGGACTCTCTATAGATCCCCAATAACCAACCTTCACATGAATAGCTAATGATCCAATAAGTCCAACATTGATTCCTTCGGACGTGTCAATTGGACAAATACGTCCATAGTGACTCGGGTGGATATCTCGTATCCGAAAACTAGCAGTTCGCCCCGTCAATCCTCCAGGACCCAAATAACTCCATTTTCGCCCATGAACAATTTGTGTCAACGGATTAGTTCGATCCAAAACTTGAGATAAAGGGTGTAGGCCAAAAAACGATTCATAAGTAGTTGTTAATGAAGTTGAAGTTACCAAATTTTGAGGAGTCGGTATCAATTTATGCCTGATTGCTCCACATATAGTTCCTCGAACCGTATTCTCTAAACGAACAAGAGCCAATCCGAATTGATCCTGTAATAGATCTGCTACAGAACGAATACGTTTATTTCTCAAGTGATTCATATCGTCAAGTGTACCCATTCCCAATTTCATTCCAATCAAATGATCCACAGCAGCCAATAGATCTCGTGGTAACAAGAATGTATTGTTTTGGGGTATATCAAGATTAAGTCTCCGGTTCATATTTCGTCGACCAATCTTTCCTAATTCACATCTTTGTTGAAAAAATTTCTTTTGTAATTCCTTGCATAAGGACTCAGAAAATACCGTATCCCCCCCTACACAAGCAAATTGTTGATAAAATTCCAAAATAGCATTTTCTTTTGACCCAATCTTTTTTTTCTCTTTATCATTCGGGAAAGACAAGAAAATTTCAGGGTAACAAACATTATCTAGAATTTCTCTTATATTCAAACCCATAGCTGATGATAGAACTAGAATAGATATTTTTTGTTTTCTACTTACACGGGCCCATATCCTTGCTTTTCTATCAATTTCTAATTCCGACCTTCCCCCCCAATCCGATATTATAGTACAAGTATAGACAGAAATTCCGTTATGTTCCAACTCTGAACGGTAGTAAATACCGGGACTTTGCAATATTTGGTTGATCACAATTCGGTATATTCCATTTACTATAGAGGTTCCAAAAGAATTCATTATAGGGATGTTTCCAATAAAAACGGTTTGTTCTTGCATATTTCTACCAGTTTTCCAAATTAAGACCGCGGGGACATATAATTCAGAAGAATATGTGAGTGATTCATACACAGCATCTCTTTCTTTTATAAAGGGCTCTACCAATTGATATGTTTCCACAAATAATTGAAATTCAATTTCTTGATCTCTATCTTCAATTTTTTGAAACTTATGAAATTCTTCCGTCAAGCCCTGATTAATGAACCTACAAAATCCCTCAAATTGTATCTGACTAAATCCAGGTATTGTGGACATTCCCTCATTTCCATTCTGGAGCATCTTAATCTGAAATTTCCTATTTATTGAAAAAATCCCATTATTGGCTTGGCTCACTATTCATCGAACCCTACCGATTGATATAGCAATGATGGAATGGATATTCTGTTTACTGAATCACATAAAATTTGAGTCAACTCTCCATCCATATATATCATACGTATGAACGGAAGCAAGACAGAAAAATGGAGGGCATTTTTGATACAAGTTCAAATTTGATCTTGAGCCAGGTACAAAGAAAAAGAAATGGAAATTGATAAAGCATTCCTGGGAAAAATTCTGTCACTTAGGCTGATGGAGTCTTTTATCGGATGTCAAAATTGATCCAATTTATACCTAATTCTTTTATTATGATATTACGATCAAGGGTACAAAAAAATAAAAATTTAATGAATTAAGGATTCAATCTGCTCTCTATGAATGAGATAAAAACAGAAGAATCAGGAACAGCATAGAGTTTCCCCTTTTTTTAGCACACGCAATTGAATGTTCAAAAAGGAATTCGCAAATCTTTTTTTTTATCGTATAATTTCGAAAATACAATGGAATTGCATACGTATTACGTATATAGTCATAGGAGTAATCTTTAGGAAGTACATGCCAATATAGCTATCTAGCTATTCGTATATCACATCTTTTATCATAATTGAACTTGGTGCAACATAGGTTAGGTCGCACTCTATCATAATGTCTATCTTCTATTCATATTCAAGTACGATGATCCTATATAGGGATATGTGCATAAGAAATAGACCCGGGTTCGGTATTCACGTATAAAAATTTCTGTTCTGGGGTTTACATATAACCATATATTTTCTTATAATTAGAATTGATAATGATTAGTCGTAAATCAATTGGATTTTGCATCCATTAACCATTAAGGTAATACAAATGGATATACAAAATTAAGAGCTGTTCGCTAATTCAAAGTAAGTAAGAGTAAAGAGTAATAAGTAAATAGTTAATGAAGTAAAGAATGAATTATTCTAAATTGCCCTGCATTTTACAGTCTGTGACCGGGGCCGGGAATCTTTTCACTTTTCTATAGATTCGATAGATCTATAGAAAAGTGAAAAGAGAAGGTAAGTTTTTAAGCGACGCGTGTTTTGAGATAAAATCAATCGAAGAAAAGGATAGGATAGAAAAAGGATCCAATAAAAAAGAGGAATTATTTTTTGGAAAAGGATAAGTACAATGGGATTCAAGATCCAAAAAGAAAAGAGATTAAGAAAGTAAAAAATTTAAATCAAAACAAAATGAGGAAAGTAATAGAAATATAAAATATAAAGAAATAGAAATATTAAATATATAGAATTATATAGAATATAAGTATAAGAATATATATATATATATATAATTTATATACTTATTATAATT